ATATTAGTTAATTAAATATTAAATAATATGAGACTCGAAATGAAAGTACCCTTCTCGCATACATTCCCCATTACGTTGTCGGAACAAAAATATTGCATGTATCAATATGGATGGAAATATTTAGTACATGAAATATCGATTTGCTAGATATATAAATAGATATATAAGATATAACTAATAAAACGGATCTTGTGTTCTGGAATTGGAATCAAAGAAAGATATTTAAAATGGCTCGTATGTTGTGACTTGGAATAAATGTTTCCCGGTAAAGGAAGGGAATAGTAATTTATTCATTCCTAATTTATTCCTATAGAACGTCTAGGAACAAGAAGATTAAATCGGATATATCGACAGATTCCCGCGTAGTCCAAAGAAAAAAAAGATCCAATTTCATCTCTATCGAATTTTAATATCAGAATAGTGGATATAATTATGATGCAATGGGTTAGGTCCACTTACTTTTTATTTTGTTGATTTCTAATCGATTTAATTGGAATAATGGAAAATAGGAAAGGAATAGTAATATTTGAAGATTTAACGAGACGACTTATCCTTACATTTATTATAATATTTAATATAATTTAATATAATATTTATTTAATATAATATTTATAATAATTATAAATTATATTTTATAATAATTATAAATTATATTATTTATTTAATAATTAATAATATATTTTTTATTTAATAATATATTTTATTTATTAAAATAGCAAATTTATAACCATACTATAATTAATTATAATGTTATAATTTTGATTATATATTAAAATATTAAATTATACGGTTTGTTACTTTTTTTTTATTACTTTATTACAAAGATCAACAATATCTTTATTCGCACTTCAAATATAAATACTACTGCCGGAGTTTTATGATTTATGAAAAAATCAAAGCCCCTTATCGGATTTGAACCGATGACTTACGCCTTACCATGGCGTTACTCTACCACTGAGTTAAAAGGGCTTGTTTGATCCAATTCCTGAATAAAGACACTATGAGTTTAGTATATATACTTATTATAATAGATGTACATAGATATATCTTATAATAAGTATAAGAGTTCATTCAGGAATGAAAAATTTTCTTTATCCAGTAAAAGTAAATTAAATAATTTAATATAATTTTTAAATAATTTAATATAGAGTATATAATATAGGTAAAATAAAACGGTTTATTGATATTGGATTTGATAAATATCAATACAATGAATTGTTTCAAGACTATCCTAATTGACATCATAACTAAATTCATTTGAGTGATACATGTATCCACTAATTTAACATAGATCCAAGATATTTCATTGAATCATTGATAAAGAGATTCGGATAAAGAGATTCGGATAAAGAGATTCGGCGTGGCCTTTGAACCAAACTTTTATCGAAAAAAATTGTATAGAAAGAATCGTGAAAGACGGAAAGATCCTTCGTATCGAGTCATACCATTCCATTATATTGACAATTTTAAAAAACTATTCATACTATGAACATAGTATGATGGCGGTCGTGCAAGTCTGCCCCCATCGTCTAGCGGTTCAGGACATCTCTCTTTCAAGGAGGCAGCGGGGATTCGACTTCCCCTGGGGGTAGGGTACTACGAAAGGAAGTTGATCGTGGATTATCAATAAGCCTGGAATTTATTCTTCCTGGGTCGATGCCCGAGCGGTTAATGGGGACGGACTGTAAATTCGTTGGCAATATGTCTACGCTGGTTCAAATCCAGCTCGGCCCAATAATTTGCCGATCCGCCATGAAATGATATAATATAACCCATTTGTTGCTCTCCAGAAATGCCCGATCCCCCAATCCCAATACGGAAGAAATCCATTTTATGATATATCTATACCACTATTTATTTACTCTCTTTTTACAAGAAATTCTGATCTTGCTAATGATCTAGATTCATATCAGGATCCGTAACTATAAAGTAAAGTTTAAGGAAAAGAGTAAATAAAAAAAAACTTTTTTGATTGAACGAGTGATTATCCAATTGATTTGGCAATAACGAAAGGATTACTAGTAATACCGGCTGCTCTCACTAAAGTACATATACATATGGGTATCGATATATCACACTCGCAGCTCTGTTACAACACGCCCTTTCTAATCGAAATTGAAAGGGTTAGAATGAAATCATAAAAATATGTATACTTTATTTTATTATGGTATTTACTTGGGATTGTAGTTCAATTGGTCAGAGCACCGCCCTGTCAAGGCGGAAGCTGCGGGTTCGAGCCCCGTCAGTCCCGACGAATCCAAATCCAATAAAAAACTATATCAATTCATCTCTCTATTTTTTGTGAAAAGAAGTCCAAATAACATAATTTAATTCCCAACAGTGATCCCTCTTCTTTTTTTCTTTTTCGTTTCACATTTATCATCAACCAAATGGGGAATTTCCATTTCTTCGACTAGTACCGATTCGATTGATGGGAGAGAGGCATATGTGGATTAGTACAATTATTATATTATTAGCATCAGATTCAGGATTCCACGGGATACCGTACTGTACTGGGTCTGGCTTTTTCAATTACTCCCGATCTGTGAAATATGAAATAGAGTAGAGTATTGTATGTTTCCCGGGAGTACATACATAAATGGAATTTGTACAATATAAAAAAAATTGAACATAGTTACTGTGTATAGAATAGTATAGAATACTTTTTTTTTAAGATTAAAATAAAAGTATATCCTTTTCGGGCCCTATTTTGTGTAACCTCAATTTCAAATTTTACTAATTTGAAATAATCTATCTCATTCAAATTTCGCATTGAGCTTTTGATATATGCGTCCCATTACTAATCCAATGAAAGAGGATATTCAAAAAATAAAGATCAAACAAGGATCACTTTTTTATTAGCGAGGTAATGAATTTTTTTTTTTATAAGGGTTTTTCCTTGAAAGAACAAACTTTTTAAATTTATATATAAATATATAAAAAAATAGTTAATTTGATGGAATATTCGATTTTTTTATACCGGAATTTGTACTCGTCTTTATCATACTTCTTTTGTTTTCCAAGAAGATTGGATCATTAAAAAAAGGAGTTTATAACTTAGCTCCTTCCTTTTTTTTCATTGAGCTTCTATTGTTTGTTGGGGTTTGTTTCGAACCAATGGTAAGTGGAAAGGCGGTTAGATGATACTTCATCAGATGATTGTACAAAGAGGGCGGTAGGTTATAGAAAAGAAAGAATGGAAAAGAATGATAAATAAATAAAGGAATTATTGATTGTATCGGGAATCAAATTTTGAGTTCAGTATGGATAAAAGATCATCCTATGTTATACTATTCAATTCTTGACGATGAATCGATTTGATAGCTCCGATATTGTTATTCATGATATTGATCCGATTCGATATCATCGAGATGTAATGCATCCCATTGAATTTACAGGCGAAAGATTTATTATCTCTATGGGATTAACTCCCGAGTTATTGCGAATTAAAGAAAAATTAAACAATGAGATTATGGAAGTAAATATTCTCGCATTTATTGCTACTGCACTGTTTATTCTAGTTCCTACTGCTTTTTTACTTATAATATACGTAAAAACAGTCAGCCAAGGTGATTAATTTGAATTAAACTTGATTTTTTATTTCTTATCAATAATTGCAGAGAAGAAAAGGATAAAAATTTCGCGTCTTAAATGAAATGGGCAGACTAGAATCAGTCGTATTCTATGAGATACAATAGTATGGTAGAAAGATTCAGATATTTCTTTCTACCATACTATCTAGTATTGTTATTGTAGTGTATAAAGTTGTATTGTAATGCGGGTTAATTTAATATAGATTAATATAGATCAATCTACAATAGTATCGTCATATTCCTTTTCTATATATATAGAAATCGATTTAATTACGTATATATAATATATATATAGTGATAATGTATATTCTATAGTATCCCAATTCTATTTCTTTGCTTTATCTATTTGTATTTAATTTGTGTTGATTTCAATTAAATTAATTTGAAATAATCGAAAGCTACTTTTACGATTAGAATTCCTAGATTTCTGATTATTTTCAATATGAATCCCGATCGAAAGAATCAATGACTTCTTCGATGGGTATAATAAAATAATCTTTTAGTTAGCATTCCCGACGAAGAAGTCATTGATTGAGGAGTTGACAAATGATCCATGGGAACTTCTTCGGATTTCGAAAAGGATTAGTAAAACTCGTCGACTTTTAACGTTTGAACCATGATATGGGTTCAATAAAACAAGCAAAACATAAATAAAATTTCTAAAATAGTAAAACTAAAACAAGCGGCGCAATATGTGACTCGCCCAAGACAATATTTTAGGATGTGCAGTATCTCGTTGGACAACTACTATGTTGTTTCCCAATGTGTATCCACGTAATGGAATAACCGAATTTTTTTCTCTTTGATCTTTGAACAGTAAAGAGGTAAACAAAATAAAAAAAAAAAAAGTTACGTTCTTCCTCATGGTCCATATCTAACTTTGGTAAGAGTCAGTTCATCGAAATAGAAAATTTATGAAGAATTCAGTTGGAATAAATTTCCTACCATTTGTATTCCTTTTACTTTTTTTACTTTCAAAATACGAACACGGAAATAATTGAAATATTTCTTTGATTGAAAGAGTATTCTTCATATATATTTATTATTCATAGAATACATTACTCAACTAAAATCCAAGAGAATTTCGAAATGAAGATATTTTTCATTTCTATTTCAATTTAAAAATAAAATTTTAAATTGAAATAGTGAAATTTTAAATAAAAAAAAACTTTGCCGAACGATCTATAAAAAAAAGTGATACTGTTTAGTTCCTAAACTCAATTAGTAGTACTTCTAGAGTCCACTCCTTCCCCATACTACTAGTGAAAGGGAAAACGTAAAGACTACCATTAAAGCAGCCCAAGCGAGATTTACTATATCCATGTGAATTATGTCCTCTATCTCTATGAAGGAATTATTCAATTATTGTTCACTAATAAATAATAGGGGAATTACTGGCGCAGAGTC